TGCTCTCCCAATGAAGGAAGACGGGAATCGCCTTGGTTTTTCCAAGAATAAGAATGAGATGAAGCTCGAGCTAAATCAAGCTATTGATCAAGGGGAAGGGGCTAACCTAATAATAATAAGAAGGGAAATATCGAAAAAGAAAATAAGAAAGAAAAGGACATGTAGATTTCTTTAGTTAGGCCGCTTAGGGAGCCTTACCGGATCTCCAACATCTCCAAGAGTCTTACTACCGTTACTATTGGTAGCGGCTGGAGACTTGGGAAATTCAAACCCCGCAGGGGGATATTGAACCTCCGGATCCCTTCGGAAAAAGCGGCAGGCGCCGCGGGAAGCTCGCTATCCACTGATGCCAAGCAAGTCGGGATTCGTACGCCCCGGTTCCGTAGTCATCTTTATGAGCAATACACGGATCACTAAGACAATCCGAGAACAATCAAATCCATGATCGTGGTCGAGCAACTCTTTCGATGCGAAGTGGGAATGTGTATTCTTTACTCTTTCCACTGATCTTCTTCGCAGGATCGGATAGATAGGCTTGTGTGACCAGGCGATACGTGAGGTGCAGTTCATCTATTCCTTATCAACCATTGACTCTATATATGTCATTTACTTGATCCAGTGTAGCTGAAGAAGAAGTGATAAGCTCCAGCTCTGGCTTGATTGATAGTTTGCCGTGTAAGCTCGGAAGAAAGAGAGCTATGCCTTATTGGTGGTGAAGTAGACTAGTTTGCAGATGGAACCATCGGATGGACGAGTTCAAGACCACTTGGGTGTCGCGGGTCGCCCTGGACCTTGGAAGCAGATAATATGCATATCCCAGCTCTGGCCTTTCTTTGAGTGATTACTTAACTTCGCCTTTTCTCAGATAGGAAAGTGTCCACTCCTTGTTTTCTTTTGATCGCTGATGTATATGATGGGGAAATCTTTAAAGTTAAGTAGGGCGAGAAGCCTCGTCATGTGAATACGCAGGCGTGATCCTCCCTTCGTGCGCAAGCAGGAAACAGATCGGAATTTACATTGGGATCCGGGATATGCGCTTTTGCTTCGATTCACTAATCTCATTCTGATACGGGATTATGAGCCTCAGAGGCCATTCTTCCATGAGAGAGGGAAGGGTGGCATTTCTCACTTCGTCACTTACCGGATCAAATCCTTTTTGTATGAATGGAAACTATGCCGGGAGTCTAGCATCTTAGTTCGGAATCAACAGAGGGAGGCCCTTTTTCCATCCTAGCCTAGCCTCAACGGGGAGAGCTGTTCGATCAAGCGCATTCGTCCGTTAAGGGGGGGGTGCATCTAGGGATTGACTGAGCCAACTACGTTTTTTATATCCCGATGGATGAAACCTTTTGATCCACAGCAGGAACTTTCCTAATGGCCTCCCGGCATATACTTTACCATTCTTCCTTCCCAGGAGTGACTGCCCCTCGGCTCGCTGCGTTGCCCCACTAAATAAGGGTCTTTTGCTGTGCTGCTCTTTCTGGTTTAGTTGTTTGCTTCTGAACTCTTGCTAGTATGTTGCTTCTCTACTGTGTTGCTGCTAATGCATGGACGAAGTCGAGTTGAACTGATAAGCCGCATTTGAATCCATTTTAGAAGCAACGGCAGCTAACTAAGAACGAAGATGCGCAGTTAGGCAGTGGCATGGGGAAGACTAATATCCTACCAGTCTGGAATGAATGAATAATGAACCGCCCCATCGCGGTGATCCGTCGTGTTCTTCCTCCAACAAAGCCGGGTATCGGGGCCTACACGCTGCCACGAGAGAGGGAGATGAGGATAAGTTCGATCCCAACCAGGCTAACCAGTCCCAAGCAGAAAGCACTCACTCAGCAAGACCTACTGTTTGCCCTTTTTCGGTGAATTCTTTTCTTTCTGCGTACAAATCTTTTCCTTATCAGAGTGGGGTAGGCCAAGCCTTTCTCCTTTGACCTCTTTCAATCTTCTGACATGGTTCAACCTTCGAACGTGAAAGGTTTCACCCGGCCTTCGATCTCTGGCTTATATCCATCCTACGAACATGGCGTGCCCTGCCTTCTACCATGAACTAGACCTTCGATCCTCGTGTTAGGCCGTAGGAGAGCTACTCTTCTGTATGGCGTAGCTGAATTTGTAACCACGTACGGATATTTCCTGCGGCTTAGAGGTCGGGTGAGCGCCATCAATTGGTCGATCACCTCTATCATCATGCTTGCCAACCCGAAATCAATCTATCCTTCAAAAAGAGTACCATCTGAGAACTTCTTTTAAATGGGTGCCCGCGTTGCTGTAAATCTCTGTGATTATTGTCTGGACCCCGACTATTATAGATATATGGCCGGCTCGCGTGCTTAAAACGAATATCCGCTAATCACCTGCAGGTGGCACACCGGGAGACCCTACTAAATAGGAGGATACAAGCTACTCTTATTCTATTTGCCGGTGGGTAGCTCTATTTCAAGAGCTTCCAGTCTCTCTATCCACTGCTTATGGTGTGGTATTGGGCTGCTCTATCCAAATCCGCCCAGGAGACATCGCCCACCCCGGTAAATAGGATCCGATACAACGAGGAATTTCCGCTTGCAATGTCAATTCTCAAGGTCAATTTCACTTCTTTCTCCTTGGTTTCAACCTTGTTTTGGGACTGTGTACTTCTTTATTAGCTTTCATATTTATTAGCTTTAACCAGGAAAAGGCAGGTCTTGCAGAGCCTATGAATGACTATATTCAGAAAATCCATGGCTCTGCAAGACCGGCCGGGTGTGCAGGATTGTTTGTGAGTGCGTTTGCGTCCTATGTTTGTGTCCTTAGAACGAAGGATTTGAGCAGAAGATCAATGGCTGTACCAGAGTTATAGCTCTCGTCCCTTAATTGGTTGGAGACGATCGATTCTCAGTTTCTGGAGACAACACTTGGTCTTTCATGAAGCAGTTGGCTCCGCAGCCCCAGCCCAAGCCGAAAAGGCTCTGGGCGAGACCAAGCTATGATTCTGACCGATCACAGTCAGCAGCCTTTCTCACCTGAAAGAGGGTTTTCCCACAATGGTTTATGCTGTGATGTGAGATCCCCAAAACATGTGTTGGATCGAGGAATTCCCCCATCTGCCGCCCGTTGAGAGCCAATTACCCTCTTATTACAGGGAGGAAAACTACACCGACGACCATTAGAGTATTCTAGTTTAAAGGCTGGCTTCGGGATCTCCTTCCTTGGTAGGTGGTAGGTTGGTATGAAGGGGCAGTCAAGGCTGTAGTGACTGGTTCTGCTAGTTATGTCGTATATAATTGAGTGAGATCTCCCCCTCCTATTCATCTCTGGGAATTTTCGAATGAGAAGGGCTGTCATCTTTGATTTCAAAAGAAAGCCGTCTTGAGCGCGAAAGCTTTCTTCAAGTTGATCCCTTCATTTATTTGTCTCTGTTGCGCCACTTTTGACAGTTATACTAGAATTCGACCCTTTCATCCCATTAAGAGGTAGACCGAACCAAAGAAAGCCCTGTGCTCAGTGCTACAATTCCCGATTACGGTAGGCTAATGCCAGGCGTGGAATATATCGTATGTGAAACCTGCCCTATTCTCTTCCTATTTGACTGAAGACTGCCCCAAGGAGGACTATGGTTTAGTCATAATCATTGGCATCGGAGGAATCATCATCAAAGAGCACCAGAGGAGCCCGTCGACCTTTCCAGGCCTTTTTTCTTTTTCTTCGATTTATGATCGTACAATTTAGACAATTTAGGCTGTGTAGCTTTGATAGCATCCAGCTCTTCCTTTGTCAATACTATTTTAGCTGCCTTTAGCTCAACTGAAGCCTTAATGTTCGCACCTATCGCACCCACTAACAGGTACGGACGCTCTAGTTGAATTATCCGCTCATTGTTATCTTCAATCAAGGACTCTACAATTTGCAGCTGAGTTGGATGAGACTGAGTGCCTTCTTCCTCCGTCGGCAGGAGTGTCCCGGACGGGTCGTGACTTTCCTTAAATAAAGAGATCAAAGGCCTCTAGCTGGGTCTCGGTCTCCAACCCGGCTTTATGCAATCATCGTCTTATGATATTCTTCCTCGTTTCTTCGATCCGGATAAGAATGAGTATGCAGGGCGATCCACTTTTGAGCCTATACAAACTCAAGTCTTTATCGAGAGCGCACTTCCGCAACTTCTTGACCTTCTGCGAGATCATCCCTTTCGGGGGCTTGGGGGGAAATTGGCTTGAATCAGATCGTCTTTCCTGCGGCCCAAGACCGAAGGCTCCCGCGGACTCCTAACCTCACCATTTTCACTATGAGTATGACTTCTTTCTCGTTATGCTTATATACGCTCTTTCGAGATGACCCAGCAGCTAAGCATTGCCTCGAGTTAGCGGCAGAGCAATGTCCGAATCCTACCACTACTTAATTAAGAAGGAATCTACTGTTATCTAGGTCTCTCACCCAAATCCCTTTACGTTTCGAGAATCTCCCGCAGTACCGAATTCGCACGTGTATTGGGTTCAGAAAAGAGTGGAGTGAGCGGGTAGACTCTCATTATTTGAGAAAGATCGTAAGTCACAAAATGAGCTCATATCCTTTATGGACAAATAGCCTTAGCGCCTAGGAATCTATCTCATCAGAAGGCCGACAAAAAGTCAGACTAGGCCAGAGAAATCCCTACTTGAATCTGCAGAAAAGCCTACTTTTTATTTATTTCAGCCTCTTCACTCTCTTACTTAGAAGGTTTGCTACCTTCTTAGTTGAACAGTGGAACTTTCAGTTTCACTTGTAGTTTGCTGTTCCACATCTGATTCTCTTTCATAGGTGCTTTCTATTTGCCAGTCCTGAACTGAGTTCGTAGCTGCGGCTGGAAGAAAAGACTCACAAGTCTAGGTTGGTCCAAAGAAAAGATGCGATATGTAAGCGAAGGAGTCCGTGCCGCATGCATGAAATTTGATGATCTGATCAAAAGGGTAAGCTCAGAATGGAGTCGCTTTGACTTCTGGAGACGCAGCTAAGCTAAAGCTTAAGCTGTCGATAAAATAAGCTCAGCCATTAACCTATAGTAAAGAAGTCAAGAACCACTCGCCACCTAAACCTAAAGGCTCCTTGCGCGGGAGGAGCGGGCTCTCCCGAACATGCCACGAGTTTGACACTGCTCGTAGAGTAGAGCCCGGTAGGATCCGTTTTCGTTAGCACTACTTCCTTTTTTCAAAGATGGAGTTTGGACCTTGCCTTTATGTAAGAACATCGGCGGGGGGAGGAGCTTTCCTCTCTTATGATATTAATGGAGTAGGGGTGTCAGATTGATAGTGCTAGAGTTGGGCTCTGACTTGCTCTTGCTTCTAGTTTAGTTCTTCTCTTCTTTCTTATCTTAATGGAAGCCGAAACCAACACTGGCTAACTCAAGGATCTCGGCAAGTTCCATAGAAGTGGACGTTCTGCAAGACCTTAGTGGCTCTATCTGGTCCGAGGGAAGAGTATGGCGAATATGCCTGCCGGCGTGGAAAGGATGCACCGCTCTCGAATCTTATTTAGTAGGCGCCAAGTGGAATGTTGAGCATGCTCTCGTCATTGTTTTCAGTTCGATTCTCTATTTGGAGAGTGGCGAAAAAGAACCTTTCTCAAGCTGTCAATAATATCGTAAGATAAGAAAGATAGCTTTAGAAGCATCTTTTCTTTTTATGCCCTTATTCTTTCTTGGTTGGACCAAGGCGATTTCGTTCTTCGTTAAGAAGTCTCCCCCTTTCTTGGGGAGCAGAGCATTCAAAGAATGAAACAAAAGAGAATGAATCGAATCCAAATTTATGGTCATCCGACACTGTCCGACATCGACCATATGGTCGAGTCTGAATTTACAAAATTCCCATCTTCATCCGAAACTTCAGCAAACTCGTCCACGGCCTCCGACGCCGGAAGTGCTCCAGCAGACGTCAATCTCTTGTGGGATCAAGTTTGTCTGGAGTACGGGAAATGTATCCATGAAGCTGGGAGGTTATTACCCTCGGACTGGTCGATGCCTGACCTTATCAGCTTTGTACTGGGGGAGGAGGCCGTGCAAAACCCGAGCCTTCTTACCCAGTACTACTACGATGTCCTGATCTGCGGGACTCGCAGTTGGGGCGTCGAGGAAGTGCTCAACTTCCTTGATCTGGTCCAATATGTCTTCTGAGAAAGAGTTGTATTCTATTCGAAATGAACTACGACTCCCTTATTCTTTCTTGGTTGGACCAAGGCGCAACTTAGTCAAATAGAAGTCTTCCCTCATTTGTAGAGCGAGAAGCGGAACCTTTTGACGAAAGATCAAATCAATCATGAAGAATCTGCTTCGATGGCTTTTCTCCACTAACCACAAGGATATAGGCACTCTCTATTTTATCTTCGGTGCGATTGCTGGAGTGATGGGCACATGCTTTTCAGTACTGATTCGTATGGAATTAGCACGACCCGGCGATCAAATTCTTGGCGGGAATCATCAACTTTATAATGTTTTAATAACGGCTCACGCCTTTTTAATGATATTTTTTATGGTTATGCCGGCGATGATAGGTGGATCTGGTAATTGGTCTGTTCCGATTCTGATAGGTGCGCCTGACATGGCATTTCCACGATTAAATAATATTTCATTCTGGTTGTTGCCACCAAGTCTCTTGCTCCTATTAAGCTCAGCCTTAGTAGAAGTGGGTAGCGGAACTGGGTGGACGGTCTATCCGCCCTTAAGTGGTATTACCAGCCATTCTGGAGGAGCAGTTGATTTAGCAATTTCTAGTCTTCATCTATCTGGTGTTTCATCCATTTTAGGTTCTATCAATTTTATAACAACTATCTCCAACATGCGCGGACCTGGAATGACTATGCATAGATCACCCCTATTTGTTTGGTCCGTTCTAGTGACAGCATTCCCACTTTTATTATCACTTCCGGTACTGGCAGGGGCAATTACCATGTTATTAACTGATCGAAACTTTAATACAACCTTTTTTGATCCTGCTGGAGGGGGAGACCCAATATTATACCAGCATCTCTTTCGGTTCTTCGGTTTTAAATGGCCCTTTTCAGATTCAAATCTGAATACGCATTGCGCTATATGCTGGGACTGTCTGCTTAATGGTACTCCTACTATGTTCATAAGTGGTTTTCTACCCCGATCTAGTAAAAATGGGGTATCTAAGACACAATCAGCAGGTAACCAACGACATAAAAGCAGTCTAGTAGGAACCTCAGAGACTACACGCGCAACAACTTATCCTAAATCCTTCTGTGAGTGGCTAGCTGGAATTCTCGATGGTGATGGAAGTATTCAAGTTAGTAAAAAAGGATATACTTCTCTTGAAATTACTATGGGACTTGAAGATCTACCACTACTACGATATATCCAACATATGCTTGGTGGAAGTATTAAAATGCGAGCAGGTGCTAAAGCTTATCGTTATCGACTACATAATCACCTTGGTATGATTAAACTAATGAATTGTATAAATGGTCATATTCGACATTCAGCACGACTACTTCAACTACATCATGTCTGTCAAGTACTGGAAATCCCCGTAATTATACCTATTCCACTAGATGCTCAATCAAATTGGTTTGCAGGATTCTTTGATGCTGATGGTACTATTACTATAGCTATGAAGCATGGACTACCTCAACTAAGTATTCGAGTAACTAATAAACTTCTACAAGATGTAGAGTCTTATAAGGTAGTATTTGGAGGAAGTCTCTACTTTGATAGTAGTCAAAATGGTTACTATCAATGGTCTATACAAAGTCGAAAAGATGTTATCATGATGCTAGATTACTTTAAATCAAATACTTTCCGAAGTCATAAATCACGACGATTCTTCCTTATTGAGGAATATTACAGTCTTTACGATCTCAAAGCATTTAAACCTGACAGTATTCACCATAAAGCATGGCTAGCTTTCCTAGACAAATGGAAGAAGTTGATGATATAGTCCACCTTTCTTCTATTCATCCGCTTATATTAGTAGAAGAGAGAAGCACCCTGAAGTTTACATCCTCATTCTGCCTGGATCCGGTATCATAAGTCATATCGTTTCCACTTTTTCGGGAAAACCTGTTTTCGGCTATCTAGGCATGGTTTATGCCATGATCAGTATAGGCGTCCTTGGATTTCTTGTTTGGGCTCATCATATGTTTACTGTGGGCTTAGACGTTGATACCCGTGCCTACTTCACCGCAGCTACCATGATTATAGCTGTCCCCACTGGAATCAAAATATTTAGTTGGATCGCTACCATGTGGGGGGGTTCGATACAATACAAAACACCCATGTTATTTGCTGTAGGGTTCATCTTTTTGTTCACCATAGGAGGACTCACGGGAATAGTTCTGGCAAATTCTGGGCTAGACATTGCTCTACATGATACTTATTATGTGGTTGCACATTTCCATTATGTACTTTCTATGGGAGCCGTTTTTGCTTTATTTGCAGGATTTCACTATTGGGTAGGTAAAATCTTTGGTCGGACATACCCTGAAACTTTAGGTCAAATCCATTTTTGGATCACTTTTTTCGGGGTGAATCTGACCTTCTTTCCTATGCATTTCTTAGGGCTTTCGGGTATGCCACGTCGCATTCCAGATTATCCAGATGCTTACGCTGGATGGAATGCCCTTAGCAGTTTTGGCTCTTATATATCCGTAGTTGGGATTTTTCGTTTCTTCGTGGTCGTAACAATCACTTCAAGCAGTGGAAAGAACAAAAGATGTGCTCCAAGTCCTTGGGCTGTTGAACAGAATCCAACCACACCGGAATGGATGGTACAAAGTCCTCCAGCTTTTCATACTTTTGGAGAACTTCCAGCTATCAAAGAGACGAAAAGCTATGTGAAGTAAAATAAGAAAGGGTCGCCGATTGCTACTAAGAACCTAACAGAACTTTTCCAAATTGAATGAACAAAGGAGTCGATCAGGCAAATAGGTCCAGCCATCGAGAATAGTGATCCTTTCCATTTCGCTAACTTACCAAGTATTCTATCTGCAACTGCTTTCAAGTATGCACGTCTTGGCTTGCCGATAAATAAAATAGTGGGACTCCAAGATAGGTAAACGGAATTGTACCGCATGGAATGCCCATAATGCGTAAAAGTCTTCTTTGAGCAATTCGGGAAACTTGTTTGCTAAACTTTGGCTTTTGCCGGGTTGAAGCCCAGATATGGATGCCAAACCTGACCCCTATCTGAATCGTGCGTAACAAGTTAGTCATGGGGAAACCTATGGCTGGATTGAATCCTCATTCAATACGCACCTGCTTCTCGAGGAATCGTGATCCCGGATGAGCGGGACGTCGAACGTGCGGTTGACATGGCAATGTCCGAAGATTGGGAGGTACCAAACGAACATCGACTAGAGCATTTCCATCAGGTCCGGGGGCACCTAGGCAGTAGCCTTTTTCCTCGGCTCCTTTCGCTCTACTGTTGGTTACGTGTAGTCAGTTAAGGTTGCTAATAAGATAAGCTTCTGAGCTCAGATTCTACATATCTAACTAATGCCAGACTTAGACTGTAAGGTGTTATGAAGAGATGTTCTCATGCTGACTTCAGGCAATGTTGAGAACAACCCGGACGCCCCCATCCGAATCAGTATGTCTCGCCCCGGCTTCTTTTCTCTCTTCTCTAGCTACCTAGACTTCGTGTGCTATCTCTATATGATTTACTTTAGCTTAAGAGTCTAATTCAACTAGAAAGGAGGAGTTAGTTACTGGTAACGGAGCTAAGCTGCTATGTTGTTTACTTCGCTACTGAGTTTGAGTTGAGGTAGTAGCCGCGTAAAAGCAATGAGTTCGTTGTGCTACCTACCCCCTTGCTTAGCTCAAGAAGTACTTGTACTATCAATGAGTATTTGGAAGGTTCTTGGTGTAGTAGTTCGTTAGAAAGTGTCATAGAGTACTTGTAGCAAGGAATCTGACTTGATCTTATCCTTTGCTTTAGTCTTGCTAGTAGGGGGGAAAGAGTTGACTAGTGAACTCGTAAGCTCATTCCTTTACTGCTAGCTATGACCCCTCTTTCACTACAATACTTGGACCGATTGTCCCCTCTGCCCAGGCTTGCTGCCTCGCCAAAAGAAGAAGATCTCGGTTCGCTCCTTAGCGGGAGGATGTTTAGCTGCCATGACTTTCTATTACTTCCTCTAGTTATCTAGTGCACACCTGCCCGTCGCTTGATAGCAGATTACCTAGTTGCTAAAGACTGGGGCTTCCCTATGATTCCTTATCTTCGGGTCAAAAGAGAGGTTCCAACTCCTGGTACAAGGATGGTTAGATATAGGCTTTCATGCGCTGTAGAAAAAGAATTGCCCAAGACAGAGAAAGAAGGAGAGGAGCTCTGTCTTCTATGGGACTGATGTCTCCCGCTTAGCTTAGCCTTGTCCTTGAGGGACCTTTGCACAGAAGAAGGGATTGGTGACCTCCGCTCGGATATGATATGCCGCGTAATACCTAGGGTTTGAACGAGATTAGCCAATTGGATTATATATAATAATAGAATGAGAACCAAGCCTCATGGCATCTTTGGCTCTTCTCTTTTCAGCTTTGACATGACATTGGCACATGGATTCTAAACCTTGGGCATTGCACGAATCCCCTCTTTCGGAATAGAATAGAGCGGGCAAAGCCCTATTTATTCTTTCATTCTCGGGTAGGAAGGCGCTCGGGGAAGGGATGAGGTTAGGGCTTTGTTTTTAACAGACACATTCTAGGATAGATTGCCAGTAAGCAAGCAGGTATCTATTAGCAGGAAGCTTAAAGCGACAAGTGAAAGGCAAGAAGAAGGGGCCTAGCCTTCGTAAGGCCGCATCTGAGAAAGAGAGTTAATTGGGGATAGGAAGGCCCTCTCTGGCCTCTTCTCCATGCTTTGAGAGTTCCTTTCTGCCAGCACTTTCTCTACCCGGGAGTCACTTCAGTACCTAGGACTACTGCCCCAGGATGCCAAACATAGATTGAAAGTGTCAACGTTGACTCACAAGCGCCACCCTCTCCGGGTAAATCCGGAGAAGGGCAACTGCTTTGAGTCCTAACTAAAAGTTGATAATGGTATCAAAAACTTTAGGTTCTGTAGATTCACTGGGATTACTTGGAACATATGGGGGCCCAGCATTTCTTTAACCCCGCTTTTCTCGGGCGGTAGGGGTTGTTCTCGTCGATTACACAGTATATGGTCTCCAAGGATCATCTTGATTTAGGTTTCTTCGTGCCGTATTTGGACCTTCCCCTCTTGCGAGATGGAATCCCTGCCAGATCCCTAACCCCTCGAATACAATGGAACTTGACACCCGGCAGGTCCTTGACCCTATCCCCTCTGATTAAGACTTTCGAGTGCTCCTGTAAGTTATGGCCTTCCCCTGGAACATAAGCAAAGACCACCTTCTTATTGCTCAGCCTTACTTTGACTATCTTACGTAGAGCTGAATTCGGCTTTTTCGGCGTTCTAGTTAGAACACGCAGGCATACACCTTCTTTCTGGGGACATTGGGCCAATGCTCGATTACGGTTCGTACGTCGTTTTTTTTCTCTACCGTGACGAATGAGTTGATTTCGGGTCGGTATCTTGCTGTCTCCCTTTCACCGTACTTTGTCGGGAAGGGGAGTGAAAGACGCTTTGTCCTTTCTATTTACGCAATTCCCCTTATCCTTCTCCCCCTTAATTGCAGAGCCTACTAAATAAAGCTTAAGCTTTGTCCTACGGTTTAAGACTGAATCGTCCTAAAAGCTTAATGGCCCTTGTGACCATATGATAGCCAGACCTTGATCCCTAAGATTCCAAACTTCGTAGGCGCCTGTGCGAAGGCGTAGTCTATTTTCTGGTTAAGGACGTTTAGAGAGGTTCTCCCAAACCTACGGCACTCGGTCTTAGCGATCTCTACCCCTTTGAGTCGACCCGCGCAAGAGAGTCGCATCCCCGTGATCCACCTTGGGCGATTCCTGATTATTTGGTTAAAGATGGTGCGAACGGACCTCCTCTCTTTGAGTTGGAGTGCGATCTCTTGGGCAATCAGCGCAGCGCTTTGGTAAAGAGAGCCTATCTTGATGGATTCGATGGAGGCATTGGTCCTTGTTCTATTAGAGCAGATAGCTCGCATTTTCTCCACTCTCCCCAAATAGGAGTTGCCTGGCCTTCTCAGCCTTCTTCTCTTTTTCACTATCTTCTTGACCATCTTCGCTACCATCGTCTCTATGACCTTGCTCCTACCTATGAATTGAACTATCCGTTCCGTCAAGGCCGCCTTCTCCTTAGCTTGAGAATAGAGCTTCTTCCAAGATTGTCTCTGTTTTATCCTACACGGTTGGGTTTGGGCTTGCCCCAACCTACAAGTCAAAGGCCGACCCCCGTCTCTTAAATATAAAAGGGTAGCACCGAAGAAAGGAAAGAGCGGGCTAGTGCTTCTTCTTGTTTCCGCGAAAGGCCTTCTACTGACAAGGGAGTAATGCTGCGGAAAGATCTTGGCAGTCTCGCTGCCCATTGATAAGGTGAAGCTTTCTGCAAAGAATTGGATGCAAGAACGTATTCTCTGGTCTAAGCGCCTTTCCTGTTCACGAGCTCGCTTCGCCACGAAATGATTGAGAACGCGGACAGGATCGAAAGGTATTTGATGCTTCGCGTGCAAGAAGTATTGAATGATAAAATAGTTCAAGTAAGGATAGGAGGAAGGGGGGAAGAAGGCTTTCTATAGGGTCGATGGGGCCAAAAAACCTCTTCTTAGGTAAAAAGAAGGAGAGAAACTTCCTTTTTCTGAAGGTCTTGTCATTTTCTATCAGAAAGTCTATGCCCTTTTCTGGTAGTTCCCCCTTCCAAAGTAATGTAGAAAGCTTTCTCTTGATACGGCCTACTCGCCTTAAAGAAGTCGGCCAGATAGGGATTCCACGCCTGACCGACTCCGTCCCTCTCCTTAAGAAGCGAGCCCTCACTTCCTTTTGTTCTTCACTTGAAGGAAGACGCCCGGCTTTCCACCACGGTCTGGATTTTGTGCGTCGTTTGAGGTGCCGTGGTCGACGGGGAAGGAATAGATGAACGTCTGCCGCTTTGGGGAAGTGAAAAATCGTACACCCACCAAGACGAGAGCCAAAGCGCTTTCTAGTAGGTGGGTTGATATCCCCGAAGTAGGACTGAAAGTGGAGATCTTGATAGAAGGATTTCCCATAAAAAGAAAGAAGTGAATCCATAGTCACAGCCATAGCAAGATCCAGTAAAACCGACGGATGAAGAGCCGCTTTGTCGGTTGAAGAGAGAGCTTTTTCCGACCCTTTTCTTCCATAGACAGGCCTGACGTATACATGTAAAGGCGGATGTCCGTGGGAAGCGGAGACCCCTAACTTCCTTCTAAAGAGGAATGGGAAAAATGGACTAGTACTGGTAAGAGCATCTTCTTGGGCAAAATGCATAAAGAAGCCCTTTGGAATAGGGTTTCCCTCTTTTCCCTCTAAGGAAGAATGAAGCTTCTGCGATCAAGAGGACGACTTACGATCCTGTCTACAAGGCACGACTTCATATAGTCAAATCGAACGAAAACACACCCGCATAGGTATAGGTGGATTAGACCTAAGAGGTATGAAACGAGCATTTTTGTGTACAGACACTGGCCTTCTGTTGGGGATCCCGAGGATAGGAATCGGGCAAAGGCATTCCCTATTGGAAGGGGGGCAGGCTCTCTCTAAGCATTTCTTTTCCACTTCGTTTTCTAGAGCTTCAGGCGCAGTACCACAGTATCCGCGACTTCTCTATGCATGCATGCAGCTCCCTCGGTTGTAGCTTATCTTTATCCTGTGTATTGGTGCGTACTTGTGAACACTGGTTGGGAATACCCACCCGTGCTTGAACTTCCATCTCTGCTTTCATGCTCTCAGTCAATGGATCACTATCCCCAAAAGTCGTTGACTAACAAAGCATACTAGGATGACAAACAGGATTAAATCAAACAAGCAAGCTACAAGAAAGCTTGCTAAGCAACGAAACCAAAAGCAAAGAAGGGTTGAATCAAGCAAACAAAAGACTTTCTCTTGACTAAGAAATTGACCGCAGCTAAGCGTAGTAATCGAATCCAGGACTCACAGGAATGAATGGACTGAAATGAACAAAATCTCTTCCTCTTTCTGGTATGCGCGAAGACGGAAACCTTGTCAGAGTTCTATCTTAAAAGAAAGTGGTATCGGATGTGTCACGCAAGTGTTGGCTTAGATCGTGGAGTTCAAGTTCAGTACCAATAGGTTCTCCCATAAGCGGCGTAAGCGGACAGAGTATAGATTCTAAGGAGCACAAAAGCAGCAGGGTTCAATGCTTAGCTGGGTTGGCTGTAAAGTCCCAGGGACAGAGCGGACAGATTGAATCAGAGAGCTGGCAGACTAGTTAGGAATAGATAAGAAGGATTGGATTGGTTATCTTATCTGATAGATAACAGAGCAACGTAGGAAAACACAGGACAGAGCTCCGCGCTTCAAAGAGTTGACTTAGCTGGAGTTGCAAGGCTTCAGTTACTAACTAGGTTGGATTGATTAGCCTACTAAGACTTCCTAACTAGATTGGTTAGGTTTAATAGAGGAGCTAGCCTAACAAAGACCAAGAATCATCATAAGAGAAGCAATGAAGAATCGATAGTGAATCGAATCCTTTTCCTTCCTGGTTCACTAAGAATCCAAACCCCTCCCGGTAAAGGTTCTGCAAGAGCTGGATTGAATTGAATAGGATTTCTGGGTTCTCTTTCTAGGAAAAGAGATTTCATGTGCTAAAAAATCCATCATAAGGGCATCAGCATCAATGGACTCCCTTGCCTCATAGTCTCAAGTTCAGGCTTCATGGCATCCGTGTTCGGGAAGGAGAGCTGGTCAGAATCAATCAAGAGAGAAGGCTAGGTCAGATTCAATCAGGAGAGACTAGACAGGCTGGATTGGATTGGAAAGGTAAGGCAACAGCAAGAAAGCAAGAATAGTTTGGATAGAGTTCAAGCTTGGTCATCCCCGATCTGCTTCAGCCAGACCAGATAGTAACCAGATAGCACAATCGCTGCCCGAAGGACTATCATTGCTTGCTGCGAACTGTCTCCAACTAATATCATACATAAAGTGAAGGATGAATCAAAGCCTAGTTAACCAAGACTCTATTCCTCGCTCGGTAAGAAAGAAGCCCGGGTTAAGCTCGCCTTTTGATGATGAAAGTGAATTTGTACACTCTCCAAAATGCTGAGATCCTGTACCACTTTTCGTCGTCTCGGCTGATCAAAGGCCCCTTGTACTTTCTGAGATTGACCCCTCTAAGTGTAAGAAGAAGATGACAAAGACCTCACTCCGACAGTCCCGTACCCCACCTCCCACGGCTACAGCCAGCACCAGGATGGTTCCTATAAGGAAGGGTTTTGACGCTTCTTCTCACGAATTGGATTTGAACCAATATTCCCCTATTTTGGGCGACTTTCCCTTTAGTCGATCGTGATGGGTCTGTCGTCCTCCTCATTATAGTCCTCCTAGAATCAATAGCATTTCGTCGGAATACATCCTGTTTTTTCACCTTAGTAGTCCTATGCATAGTTAGTACTATAGCCCCAATCATTGCTACTAATAAAATCAGACTAGGAACCAAAAACCAGACGAAATAGTAGGTATAAAGTAAATTGCCCAATGTTTCCAAATTAGTCCAACTTCGTACCTTTTCGGCATAAACCGTATATCTCAGAGAGGTCGTATTTCTTTGGGTTGGTAGTAATGGAATGCTTTCATTATCTAAAATGAAGAACATTTCCCACCAAAAGATCAGTCCAATAATACCACTCACTGGTAAATAGCGCAATACTTCTTCGTGAATCTCCGCTATTTGAATATTGAACATCATAACAACGAATAGGAATGAAACGGCTATAGCTCCTATATGAACTACTGGGAAGATCATAGCGAAAAAGTCGAGACCTAAGAAAAGAAGTAAACCTGAAGTATTGCGAAAGACTGGGATGGGAAAGAAAACGGAATGTACCGGATTTTTAGCACGTACAACCATCAAACCAGAGACCAAAGCAGGGCTCGACAAAACAGAAAGTATCATAGTACGTCGTCCTTCCCTGAAATGGAACTTTCATGCTAGTTCTTGCTCCAGCATGAAAGTCTATCTATTACGACCAGCGCGGTTGTTCGTATTTCATTTTATTCTTCCCTTAGAAAGCAGTAAGTCACTTACGGAATCTCAAATCTCTTTCCACTGTCCTAGGCAATTCCAAGAGTGCCCGGCGCCTGATCCGCTCCGCTTGCTCCCACTATAGTAAATATAGTTCACTTCACCATAGCAGGGACCTCGCTAACCTTCAGAGTGTTCATCGATATCTTCTCTTCTTAAGAAGACTTTCGACTTCAACAAACGAAAGGCTTCGGATTGAATCCCATTCTGATTGAGATCGTCTTGAAGCCTAGAAAGCTTATCCAACGACTCTTCCCCCGTGGAAGTATGGGGGTTGTCGAGAGCGCGCGCCCCTCGCCCCTCCCAATCTCCCTCCGGATCAAGTGGGGCCATCTGTCTGATGATCTCCACTTTCACTTCGAAGCGATCTTGAGCATCTATGCGCGCTTGTTCGATCTCGTCGAAGGAAGGAGCGAGTTTACGAGCCAAAAGGCGATACTTAATGGCGTTAACGCTATCCCCTCCGATCACTTCATCCGCTTGATACGGATAGGGGGTTACGGGCGGGGGGCTAGCAGCCTCTTCCGGGGAAGAAACGGGATTAGTGGGTCCCGTTGAGGTCGGCGTTCTGGTTCCCGACGTGCTAGCCCCTTCGGTCGAAGACCGAATTAGGTCCCCCCATGAGAGAGAGTCCCCCGAAGGAGCCATCATGTTTCCAAAAGCTGCAATGGTCAAGGCCCTAAAAATCCAAACCATTGCAAAGCTAAGACCCCCAGAGCAACCTGTCATTTGAATGACCGATATATACATGGCTCGACTCCCACAGGAGAATCCAACGAGAGCAAGGCCAAAAAAATGTCAATGGAACCGCAAAGCAAATAGCAGACACAGAATAGAAAGAACAAGATCGAAAGTTTGATGATCAATCCCTTTATGACACATCGCGGTGGATAGGTCGAACTATTGGAAGAAAATGGAAAAGGAACACCGAGTGGGATCAAAGAAACTAGCGAACTGATCACTAAATAGATCAAAATAGGTGAAAATTCGGACATCACCACAGCACACTTCGTTCTTTCGCTCCTGAGTCGCGGAGCGGCATACCGGAAAGGAATAAAAGAAGAAACCATCCGCGCACGCACAAGGCGGCCCCCTAATATAATAAAGTACAACATTAGGAGAGACATCATCAACCTTGGTTTTCCCATTCCCGAATTTGTTTGAGCAAGAGGTCCGCTGCTTTTCGGCCAGAGGTCGGTCGACTTTGGTGGCTCTGGGAAATATCTTGCATGAGCTGGTGTAGTTTGTACAGCTTCTCTGGGGAAGCATGCTTCAAGTCTAGTTTCTTTCGAACATTCATAATAAAATCGGATCGCACTTGGAAAACGAGGAGCGAGTTTACGAGCTACCGAGTTCCCTTCTTATTTCTTCGGCGGAAGGGAAGTGGGTACCCACGCCAGTAGAAGTAGAAGTGGGGGCCTGCGGATTGGGCGAATCTCCCAACAATTCCCCCTTGCGCTTACTTAAAGAATGCCCAGAAATGGGACGTTTTGGGCATCATCGAAAAAATCAAGTCAAAGCTCTATCTTACTATAAGATATTTCAATCGTCTGAGTGCTTTTCACCCCTAAATGTGTTAGCTGCTTCCAGAGTTAGGCCATGTGTCTTCCTGCTTGTTCGATCAAGAAAGTAGTGAAAAAGTGGCAGCTTTCCCGCCAAGAAAGAGATGATTGATTTCCAGATGTGAACTCCCTTACTGATTTGACTCCAAGAGATGAATAAGAGTAGAACTTGAATCACTTGAAGTGCCTTCATTCTCGTCGTCTACTCTTAGCTGGGAGAACTGAGAGCCTTTCCCCAAGCAAAGAGGGTGAAATCGGCTTCAAAAAAAAGAACATTTTACAGTTTTCAGTCTGGGAATCTTATTCAAAAAACATAAAAGAACTAAAATAGAATCGGGGACTGGCATGTCCTAACTCTAACTTCTCTAAACAAAAGTCGGTAACATAGGCTTCAGTGGATTTCCGGGAATCATCGGTATAATTTCAAGTCGAAAATAAGGCCTTTCGGGCAGCAAGGGAACGAAGCTGTAAAGCTAAGACAGGTCAAGCGCCCTCCAAAAAAGCATTCGATGCATTTGTGAAGAATGAAAAAGGGAAAGAAAGACCAGCCACAGAAAGACAAAAGAGACAAAAAAAGTGCCATACTATGTATGGAAAGACAGAAAGCTGACTATTTGTAAAGTAAAGATCAGCGGGAACATCCGCCAGAGCGAGCTCAAAATGGGCATTTCCGGCCAGTTTTAAGTTTAGGAGTCGGAGTTTCAGACTCGGCAAAGGCATCCGCCTATCTAGGAACTTTAGGAGCTTAAGTAGAAGAGTGAACCCCGAAAGAGTAAGGTAGGTAAGGCCTAGAGCCTATCAGAGTTTGACCGAATAGCGGACTTAGCTTCAAAGCTTGAAGTGAAGGCTTTACCTTCAATCAATGCCGGAGAAGTTTCGACATCGGAAGCTAATTAGCGCGTAGGCAGCGCTGCGCCGTCTCTTGTACCGTTTTATAGAGAGAATTTGAGTTAAGACTAATCCAAAAAGGAAGTAACCAATCGACCAGACCAATCTTTCTGTGGAGGCGGCGAAGGGCAGGTAAGGCTTTGAAGCCAAGCAAGCTGCTATTGGAAAGAAGTTGAAACTATAACAGCTTACGAAAGAAAGAGAAAAAAAGGTGCCATCCTCTTAAATGGCAGCTAGGCTCGTTAGGAAAAACAGACTTCTGGCGTTGGGAAGCGGAAGCGGGGTAGTGACACCGATCAAGCCCTTCACTCAGCTTCCTCTTTTCCTTACTCTTCTTAGTAGAATTCATTGACAAGACCAGTTTCCACCCCAGCTGGCAAAAGAAGAAAAAGAATATGAAAGGCCAAAACACACATATGAAAGTCGAAAATGGGCTCCGAACAATAGAAGCCGTAGGTAATAAAGAAAACTTTTTGGTGGGAAAGTAATCCTAGCGAACACAGACGGGAGTGATTTGCCGAAGCCCCTTGTCAAAGGAAAGCTGAGAAGGGATGCACGTTCTCGCAGGCCTATAGGTGATTGGTTTTGGGGTTAAATCTAGTACGCGCCATTCAGGATGACCATTCTACTTCATAGTAGTATAGTCTTTCCTCAAGTCTTAATGGAAAGGAATAGAAGAAGAAGATAAATGAAATGAATGAAAAATGAAGCGTGAAGAGAGTCCGAAAAGAAGAGATGTTAGAAGGTGCTAAATTAATAGGTGCCGGAGCTGCTACAATTGCTTTAGCTGGAGCTGCAGTCGGTATAGGAAACGTCTTCAGTTCTTTAATTCATTCTGTTGCACGAAATCCATCATTGGCTAAACAATTATTTGGTTATGCCATTTTAGGCTTTGCTCTAACCGAAGCGATTGCCCTGTTCGCATTAATGATGGCCTTTTTGATCTCATTCGTATTCTGATCAAGGTTTCAATTGGACTGATCTTGAAATCTTGATCGCTTATAAATATAAAGAATTCGCCCGGGAAGGAATGAAGGGAAAGTGCTTCCTGGGCTTGAATAATGATTTTGTTTTGGATTGAGAGGCCGAAGTGTTGCAGTGAAAGAGAAGGACTCATTTCTGATCTCATCCGTATTGCAATCGTGAAGTATAGGTTCATGGAGGCCGTGGTCGAGAAGCAAGGAGAAGGCTTTCGGCCGCGGGAGAGGGGAAAGGGAGGCGGGCCCCCTCACAGCTAATCGATCTATCACTCAATCACAGGCCGTTCCGTCATTGTCTGATTTTTTGTTGTCTGATCACACTCGAAATTATGTATCTACTTATCGTATTTTTGCCCCTCCTCGGTAGTTCCGTAGCAGGTTTTTTCGGACGTTTTCTAGGCAAGGAAGGAACCGCTATAATAACCACCACGTGCGTTTCATTCTCTTCGATC